AAGTTTGATAATCCTTGGTTTCAATCTTTGTCTGGAACTCCATGAGAGTGGGGATACGGTCCTTTTCGTCCAACTCGTCGACGTCGGCAAGAAACTGAGCCGCTAAGACGATTTTAGACAGTTTTAGGTTATCTTGCACTCCGGCGTTTCGAGCCACGTCTTCTGCGCGCTATTTGGTTCATTATTCTTGAACATTCGGCCGCATTTGCCTCAGTTTCTCGTTCGAATTGGGCTAATTCGGCCGCGTGTCGTTGGAATCTCGTTGAGATCCTAAGAAGAGTAGAGGAGCCTTCCCCTGGCCCAGCGCAAAAAGAAACTTCAGGGGCCGTCACTAGAAGAATAAGAGGAAATACAGACAAACACAAGTCAGGACTCTTTTTTTTTTAATAATCCCTTGTGTTAAAAAAAAATACCAATTGATCCAGAGAAAGTATGAAGAAAGCAAAAAGGAAATGCAAAATGAGAATAAGATCCATTTTAGATCAGGGTGTAACTCTATCCCCCCTTCTATCAGCAACCTCCCTTTTAGCGTTTTTGTTAAACAAAAGGTTGCAAAAGATATGATGGAAGTGGATAATGCTCAAACCAGAGACCAAAGCAGGGCTCGACAAAACAGAAAGTATCATGGTACGTCGTTCTTCCTTCAAATATTTGATAGGATCCATTTCAGGAACGTAGAATGCAAGAGAAATTCAAATGTTATAACTCCTACTTAGATGGATAAGTAAGTAAGCAAGACTTTCAACGCGGCTTTTTCTTTTCTTAAGCAATTAATTTCTAGTTAGACTTTTTTTTCCTGCAACCAAGCTTTTCCCTTCCGAAATCGAGAAAGATCACTCTTAAAAGCAACCATTATCTTATTATAAGATACCCTCGCCATGGATGATACGATGGAAAGAGACAAAAGCATATTCGATTAGCTACTTAGGATGAACCACACGGAGGCGATCTCGAACATCAAAAAATATATATATTGTCAAAAGAAAGAAGACCTTCCTAAGAGAGATGGAGAACTCACCCCATCTTCTCTCCTATAAATCTAGTTTGCACGAGCTTTAGTAAGTCTATCCTGCACCTATTGGACAAGGCAAGGAAGAAGGAGAGAGGGGATTTTAAATTCAAAGCCAAACTGACAATCGAGAGCCCGATGCCGGTGAGTCAGGTAGGGCGGAGGAAATGAATTCAACAATTCCAGGTGGTTGGAGCGGACCTTTCCGTAAGGGAAGGCGTAGATCCTCGATCCAAGTCTCGTCTTTTGAGTGACGATGTTCTTTCTGGAAGTAAAGGTCAAATCTTAAGCAGCAGATACCACTAGAGAAAATGCGGATGAAAGATATGCTTAAAGAGAATAATCCGATCTTTCATCCACTGAATCGAATCATACATAACATACGCATTTTAATCTGCAGAATCATAGGAATTACACTGCCACTAAAACTTCTGTATAAGCAGACAAGGAAGATGCCGTTGAAAAAGTAAGTTCGAGCTTGACCTTTTTAGGATGGGGTTTCGTTGTAGTAAAAAAAGAATTTAAAAGAGTTTCGTGGAATGATGAAGGAAGACCATGCCATTAGAGAAAGGGTGGTTTGCTCGCTTAGTCTTATTGAGCGAGAAGTTCTTATAACGAAGACGCTCGCTAAGCTTCGGTCTCGATCGATTATACTTTTGGTTAATTGGGTAGGTGTCGATAGCAGCGGAACCTTTGCTTTGGTCCATACCACGAAACAAGCAAAGATCTAAGTCTTTCTTTGCTTGACAGTCGAGTCGGAGTAGCTCTTTTCGAACAAAGAAGAATCCTGTCGCAATAGAAAGAGAGAGTGTTGGGTGCCTTACATTTTCAGTGAATAACATGTATCTGTGGTACAGAGTCCGTTAGATCAAGGTCTTTCAGTTATGTTCATAATATAATAAAGAAAGACTCATCTCCTTTCCTAACCTCCTTTCGTCCTTTCAACCGGATTGGAAACGAGCGAGTTCGGATTTTCCCGCGAGGTCAAACTCTTGGAATCCTTTCTAATTCACTCAACATTTGACCTGCTACGGAAGCCCTAAGATTGAAGAGTGGATGAAAGATAAAAAAAGATTATTCAATTATGCAAAACAAACACGCAAGGATCGAGGGGAAGCTGGGCAGCAGCATTGATGCCGATGTACTTTTACCGTCTTCTTTTCTTTCTTCTGCAGCTACCTTAGATTAGCACCAACCAACAAGCAACGGCTGGAAACAAGCTTAGGAACAAGCAAGGGCTGACGCGAAAGCCCTTGCTTGTTGGCTTTCGCGTCAGCCCTTGCGCGTTAGTAACGCCTCTTGGTCTGCGTTAGCAACGCGCCATCCTCTTGGTCGCGAAAGCCCTTGCTTGTGGAGTTGCTTGTTCAAGCGCCCAATTCACAATTTTTAGATTTATTGCGAGTGGAGTTGGTCGTTCCAAACTCACTTTCATCTGTTAACCGCCTATAAGACAAAGAGGATCTCTTACCCATGATACAAGAATTCTTTTACAAGTTTATCTCCGGCTAAGGTCCAGGCACCTAGTTCCTAGGAGATAGGATCCCCCCGTGCTCCGTTGACTAGCTTATCCTTAATACTATATAACAAGCAAAATCTAAACTGATTGTTACTATCTATAAATAATTAGCCCATGGGCAGGAACAAACAAAGAAAACGCTAGCTCATCCGTTGCCTGTCTCACGCCTGGTACGGGATAAACGGAGGGTGGGATGGGTTCTTGTAAGGGTGTGGAGCCGTTTATAAAGTGGTTATTGAGAAATTAGGTTTCCTGGCTTTATGGTAAGGGGTCAGATATAAAGCGGATTTTAACCGCTTGTTGGAAGCTCAAACCTCGTGGGCTAGCTCCCCCGTTTCTAACGAAGTTTTATCCGGCTTCCTTGTTCTGCCAAACAACCTTGCTTTTCGGAGGATCCAGGGGTCGAAAGGCGGGCTGCGGCTTATTAATTTAGGACTGCACAAATAGACTTTTATAAGCTTCTTTTTTTTGTTATTAATTATAGGGGTCGGTCGGCCACCGGAGGATCCAAGAGCTCAGATAAATCAACAAACACAACAGCTCAAACCTCATAGTTCATCGATGCTACAGCTAGAGTTAGAGTTCCGTTGTTTGACTTTATATTGTAATAAGTTGTTGTAGGAGCTGCTCCCGTAGGTCTTGTCTTGCTACGAGGTTGTGTAACAAATATCGTAGTCTAGTTGCAGACAAGAAAGTTGCTGTGACGTGAACTGCGCTGTGCTCATCAAACAAAGTTACGGCTGCACCGTGCAGAATGAAAAAATGCCATACCCATTTCTTTTTTGATTGGACCAACCCAACCGTCCGTCTTCCTTCATTGGGAGAGCAAGAATGGGTCTCTCTTTTTTTTGGGGGGGAGCAGTCAAAGAATTAAGCCAACCAAATGCTAGACTGGGGAAAACAACTGTTCGATAATGAGCCGGTATTTTTTATATAACCGCTCTCTTACTCTTTATCTTTCTTAGAGGAATGCTCCAAGATTACAAAAAGACGGTAAACGACGTCTTGGAGTACAATAAAACACTCGGCGTTCCGATCTCATTCTCATATAGCTGGGCTGGATTCGCGGTGTTAAAATAAAACCGTCCGGATCAGGCCAGATAGGTTAAAATCGAACTAGCATTTCTAATAGCTAAGAGTTCGCTGGCGAAGGGCTTAGCAGCATAGTAAATAGGAGTGACTGAAAGCAGTCCGCACAGTCTTCTTTTATCATTTCCCTCTCCTACGACCCGACGACCATGACTCTCGATCCTACGGTATGGATTGTTTTCCAACAATCTAAGTGGAACCCTTTCTTTCGTAGAATTAAAAAAATAAATTTTTTAGGTTAGTTTCTCATTTTATTTTGCCAAGTTCTTGTAGCGCATTCAAAAAGTTACTTACGGAATCTAAAATCTGGAGGCTGACTACGTTTTGATTAGGCGGGGACAGGATTCGAACCTGCAGTCTTCAGGTCATGAGCCTGATGAGTTGACCAATTCCTCTACCCCGCTTCTTCCCCCTCTTTTTCTTTCTTTGACCTGGCACACTGAACACTAAAAAAATCTCACCTAAAAGTGCACTACACTCGATCAATCCACGAAGGTTTGGCACTTCTCCACCCTCTGCTAGCAGCTTTCTTAATATACTTGAAATTTCATTTTGAGTGCATGAATCTTAATATAGCTATTTTGAAGCTCCTAAAAAAAACTCTTATCTTATATACGATAGCACTCGCCATGGATGATACGATTACCTTTCTTGCTCGTCTCTTGATTTAAATGGAAATGTATTTGGTCCCTTTGACGTTGCTTGAAATGATAAACTAACTTTTTTGCTTTTTCTAAATATTAGATCCTAGTTTAAATTATATGCTTTTGGGATCTTTGCCTTGCAAATGAGGCGGTTGAGCTTAACGCCCCCTTAGCGGACAGCTGCTTCAGATGCATCGCCTCCTCGAACCCACTTTGGAAAAAGATCTCAGTTTGCATAAAGAACCTTTAGGAAAAACTGTTGTTTTCAGGTCAAGTAACCTTACCGGAAGAAAAAAAGGAACTCTTTAGCAAGAATCTAGGTTTAGCAAGATAGCTGCCAGAAAGACTGAGCCCACGGAGCGGTGCATAGCGCTTAAAGAAGTGGTTTAAGAGTCGCTTTCCGTCCGTCCCGACAAGGACTACTTACTTTCCATTTCAAGGGGGATTTTCTTTACCTGACTTGCCTTCAAGCAGCAACGAGAGCAAAGCAAAGGCTGTTCGGTATTATTAACCTGAACCTGATTGCCCATTAGTAATGTAAGGAACTTCTTGATCTATTGATTCAATTCAATTGAGCATTGCCTTGAATGTCGCATTCACTTCCTCGGACATGTTGGCAGTGAAGTTCCTTGCTTTCTCTCTAAGCCCTTAGTCTTGCAAAAGACCATTCCCTCACAATAGGTGCCTCCTTCTCCTCTCAGATGTCCATTCAAAAAAAATTTCTCTTGTTCGAGGCATATGATTCGATATGTCACTCACTCAAGTGCCATATCTGATTCAACAGCGGCACCGTCTATTGCAAACATAGCACTGAATTCAATAGCACTGGTTTCAAAAAACATCGCTTATAGCGCAAGGGATGCAGATTCCATTCCTGAAACCCAACAAGCAACTCCACAAGCAAGGGCTTTCGCGTCAGCCCTTGCTTGTTCTTTCGCGCTCTAAGCGTTGCTTGTTTCCAGCCGTTGCTTGTTGGGTTTGTTCTAAGTCAAAGCCATTTGATTGATTAAAGTTCCGTGCTGCTCACCACTCCTCGAGGCCAAGGACGGGGTCGAACCGTCATTCCAGGATTTGCAGTCCGATACATTTCCATTATGTTACCTAGCCAAACCCGCCACCTCATGCGCCAAAGTAAAACGGTTGTTCTTCCTTCTCCGCTCCCTCTTTTCTACATATGCTAGGCGGCAGAGAAGGGGGGACAACTTCTTTCTCCTTTGCCTTGCTCAATCTTCCCTTTCTTATTTAAAGTAGCAAGCCACTCTACTACTGGTACAGAGGCCAGATAGAAGGTTGCTCATCCAGCCCAGCGGATCCATTGTTTATGCGGCAGTGCAATGCAGCTGAAAAAGGTAAGCCCCTTTCCTTTAGTAAGGTATAGGTTGGGAAAAACTCCAAAACTAGGGTTCCGCTTACCTTATATTATAGAAAAGTTTGAGAAAGGGGCACCCCTACTATACCCCTAAACTACAAGCTAGCGCGCAACGGCTGAAAAGCCATTGTTGCTTGCTGCTTGCAGGCTCGAAAATCTCTCTTTCGCCTCTCCTCCCTGTCTCAATTCTGATTGATTAGCTTCTTCCTTCGCGCAAGCGCTTGGTTCGCCCCTTGTTGTGTTGCATTTTGTGATCTTCCGCTTCAGTCTGCGTTTTTCGGATAGCCGGGACCCGACGTTTATTTCCGATTTAAATGTAAGCTCCTATTAACTTAACACAGAAAACAAATAGATTCTAAAAAGCTTATTCGTTACTGTTATAAATGGGCGGCCCATCTGGTTAGTTCAGCTATCACTGCTGGAAGCCCGTTGTTCGGCTGCGTACTCCCCGTCTGCCTATCTCACACTCCCGAAGCATATTTTTATTTCATATTTCATTTGCCTTTCCTGCATTTTTCTTTCTATCCATAGGTCGGCTTCGTGCAGATAGATCTTTGCCGGGGGAGATTGGTTTGAGGTATTTCCGGTGGGTTGTTCCTTTATCTGTCTTTTCCATCCAGTGCCCGCACTGCGTCAGAAAATCTTCGTCTTCGATCTCTCTTCGCAACGCAATAAAGAAGTCTAACAGTTTCTCTCGACATCTGTCTTTTAAGTCATTGATCTCATATCTATAAGCTGGGGGGTCTGCGTTCACTATTAAGCCTACGCCCGTCCATTCCTTTCAAGCTTGATCCTGCCCTTAGACTCGTTACCTTGTTCGACTGAACCCGTTCTCGTTTTGGCTCCGCGCTCTATTCGGTCGGAACCGGGTTCGAGAACCTTCTCTCATAGATTCCCTTCACCAAGTAATCGCCAGCAATCCGCTTTTATCCCTTGGTGTCAAAGGGCGAGTTCCTTTCTTGTCTTGCCCAAAAACTTTCTTTATTCTCATTTGAGAAAGACTCTCCCGCGGCAAGGTTTTACACATAGGGCCAGCTGCTTTCTTTATCTCGCTTGCCCTTAGTCCGTCTAGTGCCTTTCGGTTGGGGTCCGCCCTGGGGGTTAGGTTAGACCGCTTGGGTTATTTTTTATAGTATCGAAGGCAGTCAACGTGTCAGCCATTCTTCTCCCATTAGACTTTTCAATCCTTTGCTCTTTTTCCTTCTCTCTTCCAGTTCTCTCCCTCTACTTTATTTGACAGGGGCAGAGAATACCACTCTATCAATAACAAGAAAAAAGTAGCAATTCCGTTGAAAATGGTTTGAGCTTGGAAGCAACCTGCTATCTATCGATAGGCGAGAACAGACTGCTATTGACTGCTTCGCCTATCTATTCTATTATGGCCGGCTTGGAGACATCAGAGGAAGACCATCATCTCTATCCGGGTACGATCTCATTCATTCGTTTAACCTTGGGGATAACCATTAGCATTGAGGTCAATCACCACCTCTATCATACATACGACATTACACGAAGCGAGAGTGCATGGTCAACACACACCTAAAGCGCCTACGTTCCGCTTGCAGCCAATACAACCAAAACCTAACTTGCACGAGATTAAACAACCGAAGCTACTGGTAGTCCCGAGGGGGCGGCATCCTCCTATAATAGTTAGCAGTACTGAAGAAGCGAGTCATCGGTCCGGGGAAAGAAAAGGACCGCCTTTGAAAAAAAAAAAGAAAGTTGTGAAGTTTCTGACACTTTTCCTCCCTTTCTCAATCCTTCACAAACGAGGATTCTAAAACCTTAAACTTAGTGGGAAAAGGATGTTGGCCTGCCCTATAAAACTAGATGCCCTAATCATCTCTGAACATATTACATTACAGCCACTAGAACACATCAAGCAAGCAAGAACAAAGTAAGAGAAATATAATGTCGTCTAGCCAGCTAACGATCGTCATTGAGGAGTTTCGTTTCGACGACGGCGGCGATACTTCCATCATCAAAGATGGTAAGTTTTACGTCAAGGTCTTCGTGCACGAAGATAAGATGCTCAAAACGGACATCGCGGCTAAAAACAAGGCCCTGAACGTTGTCCGGTGGAATCAGAAGTTCGATTTTTCTGCATCGAAGAATTGTTCTCTGGGTTTCAAGGTTTTCAGAGCAAGAAAGTATTTGCCAGACAATTATGTGGGTTGGGCGGAGTGCAAACTGGAGCCCCTTTTCAATATGCTGCTGAATGATAATAAGGAGGACGATGAGAGCGGGAGGACGGCTAATAAGGATGATAATAAGGAGGCGGTTTTTGCAGAGAGCTGGAGGACGGCTACGGATGAAAATTGCGATGAAAGCAAAGGCGGTTCTGATGATGATGATGAACGACCACGGGAATCTCCTCCTCAGTTGAAGAAAAAGATTCTGGAAGGGGAAGCTCGGACAGTTGAGGTTTTCAAGGGCAGCAAGAAGAAGAAGGGGGTATTGTTTATAAGTTTGTCGTTGAGGTATAACAATCTGACGGTGATTGGTGCTGCTGCGAGTAATAATAAGTGGAGTTTTGCCATGAGACATGAAGATTTTGAGATGATGTGCACGGACGACAAAGGAAAAGAGAGAAAGCAGCAGGCTAAACCTAGTTTGTGTTTTTGCAGCAATGGTGAAACAACCCTTGACACTAGTACTACTACTCAAAATTAGCTGTAAATTCTAAATTCCTTTTTCCTCTCATCCTATCATTATTATATACTCCCTCCACCCCGAAATAAATGTCTGGAACGCGTTACGGTACTTGATTGAAGTTATTTTCAATTGTAATTTAGAATTAAAAATTTAGATATTTAAAAACTACATTACAAGATCTATTAAACATGCAAGAGGTGGTTTGAGTATTTTATTATACAAAATTATTAATGAAAATGAGCAATGAAAGAAGAACTGGTTTGACCAATGAATAGTAACTGTGACATTCAATATGGGACAGAGGGAGTAAATTTGTTTGTTCTTTTACATTACATACTCCGGCCTATTTTATATGATTTTAAGAACTCCTTGTTGTTCCGTATAATAGATTAATTAATATTCAGTTCATTAAATATGCATCTTTAAATATATGCATTTAGAAAGAAAGAAGTGATGAATTTAAGAGTAAAGCATTAAGAGTGAACAATCAATTCATTCAAAATAAACATATTCTTTTGCCATTGCTCAAAGCCAAACAAATTTATTGCCAAAAGTTTGGTAAGCTACTTGAGATCATTCCCCACGTGAAAGAGAAGATACAATTCAAGAAGCCCATTCTTCAAATATAACAAAAGCAGGCCCAGCCGCCCAGCAGGAATAACGAACTTATTAACGAATCCACCCGAATCCTCAACGGTTTACTACTTATTTAAAGACTACTTTAGCCCTTTCACACTTCTGCTACTCTTCCGTCTTCCCCGCCATTGCTGAGAAGAAAGAGCGCAGCGCTTGACGCTTCAATTCAATAGCATTTCACTCCCAGAAAGTCCGTTTCTTGATGAATTTCTACTTTATTGAATTCAATTAGAAAACGGTTCCAATTGTTTCTTTCATTTCTTGTTAAATTCAATCACCCAAGAAGAGAAACACTGGAATTGAAAATGCGCATAGAGCTGTGAATTTTAGAGAGAGAGAGAAAGAAGAGATGAAAACGGAGGAGGAGGAGACTCACATTCTGGAGATCCACTTGATCTCTGCTCAAGGTCTGAAGGCGCCGCCCGCTAACCTGCGCCGAATGCAAACCTACGCTCTCGCCTGGGTCGACTCCTCTGCCAAGCTCAGAACTGCAATTGACCGATTCGGCGGCCAAAACCCTACCTGGAACGACAAATTCCTCTTCCGGATCTCGCCGGATTTCATCTCCAGTGAAACCTCCGGCGTCTCCTTCGAGATCTACGCCGTCGCCTGCATCAAGGACGTTCTCGTCGGATCCGTCCGTTTCCTCCTCAGCAGCTGCCCTAATTCCGTCAAGGACTCCGTCGGAACTCCGGCTTTCATCGCCGCCCAGATCCAACGCCCTTCCGGCAGATTCCACGGCGTCCTCAACATCCGCCGTCTACAAGGCTACCAATTTCGATCGCGCGATGATGAATGGAGTTTCCGCGATTTCTTTCCGCCATTTGATGGGGAATAGAGAAAACCTCCTCCGCCGTCGACGGCTGAGCGACATCGGATCGAAGCGGATCCAGAAATCGAAATCATCCTTTGCAGAGTCACGCGATTCTTCTTCTTCTTCGTCCAATTCCTCGAACCGCAAGTACTTGAACAATTCTTCGTCGGCGGCGTCCACCGTAGAAAACTGCGGCGACGGTGGACAAGGCCGGAAAGAAAGAGCTCGAATCATCAGACGGTGGAGGCTTGCTCTGTGGACTGATGAT